CCCTTGGAAGTCTCAAGGGAATGTGACTAATGGAATATGTAGGAATATAGTAAGACCTATTGTTGCCTTTCATAAACAAAAAGCAGAAAAAAAAATATACCATCAAGATATATAACTATCTATCACACACCCCTAATTTCCCATCTAAGCCTTACTGTCTCTACTTCTGTGAAATGTGAAACAATTGGAAGACACCCTATTACATTCTTGGCGGGGTTACCCCAACGAAAGCACTTTTTTCCACTTTTATTCTATAAAAGCCAATCACCCATACAATATTAATTGAAAACCTGAGCACTCAGAGACTCTCATGAGTTTGTATGGATACAAAGTATCTTCAGTTCTTTCCACAACTCCTAATTGGATTCCCCACCAACCTACCCAATCTACTTCAAGACTCAGTCAGTAAACACGAGTAGGGTAAGGTAATTAGGAAGTATTTATAGTCCTTCCTATAACCCCTTCTTGGATCCTAGGAGCAAGGATTTACAGTCTCTTAGGAACCTTCCTTTGGATACACGGATTTACGGTCCCTGACTTTCGTAGTTCTGAATCTCACAATTGAATCTTACTATGGATTTGATTCGATTGATAAATCAAATCAATGGCCTGAACGCATCAGGAATCCGTAATTAAGTGAGTATTTCTTTATTTATATTGGTAATTCATATTGGTATGGTACAGGTTTGGGTCACACCCCGATTTTTGAAGAAATAATTGAAAGTCAACCCCCCGATTCTTAAAATTGGGTATCGACAGTCCCCGCCCCTTACCTCTGCTTCTGCCAGGCAAGAATTTTTTGAGTTCTATTAGTTTAGTAGGGTAAGAAATTCCGAGTCTTTTGTTAATCAGGCGACACCCGGATTTGAACTGGGGAAAAAGGATTTGCAGTCCCCCGCCTTACCACTCGGCCATGCCGCCAAAACGATACAAAATAGATATAGATGGAAATATTCTGGGGAATTGCTGAACCATTTCTTTTTTTTGATTGGATCCTGTTGTTCTCTTAGATTGATTGTATTTCAAAACACACAACACCTAAATAAAAGCTTTCCCCTTTTTTTCTATTGAAAGAGAAAAATGGATTTCCAGAATCCAAAATTCAGAGCAAATTGGAAGCATTAATGACTGTGAATTCATGAATGGTTCTTGGATTTTGATCTCCAATTTGGTTTCCTTAATGACATAAGGAGATCAAATTGATATACGACTAATCAGTCTCAATTCCTTTCCATAATTAATCCTTTTCAATTTCAATTATAACAACAATTATGTGTATATGTAAACCCCAGAACAGAAATTCTTACACGGATACCTAGTCAGGTATCTTATCTACATATTCCTATTAGGAAATCGTCGTGCTTGCATTTTTCATTGAATATATTGAATATAAAATTGAAATTTGGATATAGCACGACCTATGTTGCCTCAAGGGAACTTTGATAAAAGATGGGATATACGGATAGCTAGATAGTTATATCTGCATGTACTTAATAAATATGACTTCTCTTACGCACTTCAATCGTATTCTACTAATTAACAAATGGGTAGAAATATCTTTTCTCTCTGCGAATCATTTTTTGAACAACGGAATCGATGAAATAAATTAAGTGCTAAAATCAAAGTCAACTCTAGACGGTTCCTGATTATTCTGTCTTTATCTCAATCATAGAGAACAGATTCAATTCCGAATCCATTTATGGTACCCAATCTGATCGTAATATCATAAGGTAGAAATTGGATCTATTTTGATATTCTATACAAGACTCCATAAGTCTAAGTGGCAGAATTTTGTTTCCAGGAATGTTTTATCAATTCATTTCCATTTGTATCTGTCGCAAATTCGAATTTGAGTCACATTTTTTTTTATTCCTCCGTTCATACGTATTTAGTACATATATATATGTATATGGGGTTGGGTAAAATTTCATGTTGTTCAAATGAGCAAAATATACATTCCATCGTTGCTAGATCAATCTATATGGTTCAACGAAGAGTGAGCCAATAGTTGGATTTTTTCGATAAACGGAAAACTTAAGATGTTCCGGGATGGAAATGAGGGAATGTATACAATACCAGGGTTTAGTCAGATACAATTTGACGGATTTTGTAGGTTCATTGATCAAGGCTTGATGGAAGAACTTCATAAGTTTCCAAAAATTGAAGATACAGATCAAGAAATTGAATTTCAATTATTTGTGGCAACATATCAATTGTCAGAGCCCTTGATAAAAGAAAGAGATGCTGTGTATGAATCACTCACATACTCTTCTGAATTATATGTATCCGCGGGATTAATTTGGAAAACCGGTAGAGATATGCAAGAACAAACCGTATTTATTGGAAATATTCCTCTAATGAATTCCTTGGGAACCTCTCTAGTAAGTGGAATATACAGAATTGTAATCAATCAAATATTGCAAAGCCCCGGTATTTATTACCGTTCAGAATTGGACCATAGCGGAATTTCTGTCTATACCGGCACCATAATATCAGATTG